TTGACAATCTTTCCAATTCAATTTACCAAAGATCTTCGTTTTTAAAACTTTGACTTGTCTACAAATTAAGGCGCTCCTAAATTTATGTGACTTTCTATTAGATTCGATTAAGATTGGGTTAGGTTAGAGTCTGTAACCGGTTTCATGTCCTAACCTAATCTTGACTCCAAAAATTATCCAGGATTGGGTAGGTATACCAAGGAAAAGAAGTTTGACGAATTCTTTTGTTGCGGGCAGTAAAAAAAAATGCATATGTAATTTGCCTATGAAGATTAATGAAGAAAGAAAAAAAGGATTTCTTTATCTGAGATTAGAAAAAAAATACGGATTGGGTTTAATGAAATACGCTTTTGTTTTCAGTTTTATGTTCTGCTCTGAACGACCCCCGTGAGGGGGCTTGTAGGAATGGTTTTTTCAATGAACCAAGTAACCGTAAGTGACCAGTTACAAACAACAAAAAATACAATAATGAGTAAACAAAAACTATCCAATTTTTGTATTTTTATTAGGGCTATACGGACTCGAACCGTAGACCTTCTCGGTAAAACAGATCAAACTTATTATTATCAAAATGATTCGAACTGTTTCAAAGACCCAACATGCCTTTTTTTGCATTGGGCTCTTTCATTAACTGATAGAAATATCAGTTAGTCTGCCATCTTTTTTCTTGCCAATCAATAAGGAGATGGCTCCATGTGCTCTGATTCATTATTTGGATTTCGACTCAGGAGCATTACCAAAGTGTTTCAAAGAAGGGTTATCTTGACGTAGGTCTGCTTCTTGCCGAGATCGGATCAACCTAAGTTAAATGGAGTCTCTATCGCCCTGTTTAAAAAACCAAATATGAAACTTCCTACACCTTAAAGTTCATCGGACGAAAAGAGAATTTTTTGAGGCCCTTATACTCACTCATTAATGACTAGCATTGAATAGACTGGGTGTTCACCTTATCAATATCTCAAATCAAGGATAGGTTCTATTTGGCGCTTAAATAGGCACCAAAATCGGACCGAGAACCTTTTGTCAGGCTATTGTTCTCTTGTTTTGTTCCCTAAACGTTATGGAGTAAGACATCGATTTCTCAATAAGATCAATTCTTTTGATTCCATGATGGGATGGACTCCTCTGAAAATCATTGGCGCACGTGTAAACGAGGTGCTCTACCAACTGAGCTATAGCCCTTGTGTTTGTGATGTGTTTGTGATACATATTTAATCATATTATGTAGATAATTTCTTGTCAAGATGAATATTACATGATCTAACACATATCTCTTTGATGGGTATTGCTTAGAAGTAATATTGGATTTATAATCCATCAATATATCGATATGATGTGATGAGTTCCTTTTGTTTATCTTTGTGATGATAAATGACCTACTTAACTCAGTGGTTAGAGTATTGCTTTCATACGGCAGGAGTCATTGGTTCAAATCCAATAGTAGGTAGAACTTATTAGATACCAGAATCATGGTATCTAATAAGTTTTTCTGATCACCTTCTTTTATTATATTGATTTTTTAGCTTTTCTTCTATATTTCTATTCATTTTTGAATTTCAATTCATTGCATAAGAATCTATCCGATTCCACTTGATTTTTTTTGATTGTATTCAATTTCAATTGGCAAAATAAAAGGGGTGTATAAACAGAGGTTCTGTTTATACAGAAGTTCCTTTGATTATTCGTACACAACAACTAGTTATGAAATCGCATTGATAGCCTCGACTCGTGTCCTAGCTCGTCTAAGAGCTAGATTTGCCTCAATTATTTGTCTCTTACCTTCAGCTTTCCTTAAGTTAGCTTCCGCTAGTTCAAGAATTTGCTGAGCTTCTTGTGGATCAATGTCACTACCCTTTTCCGCGTCATTTACTAAAATAGTGATCTTATTATTGCCTATTCTAGCAAAACCACCCATCAGAGCCATCGTTAACCATTGGCCGTTAAGGCGTATTCTCAAAATACCTATATCTACAGCTGTGGCAATAGGCGCGTGATTTGGTAATACGCCAATTTGTCCACTATTAGTAGATAAAATGATTTCTTTTACTTCTGAATCCCAAACAATTCGATTAGGGGTTAATACACAAAGATTTAAGGTCATTTCTTCGATTTACTCTCCATTTCTAAGTTCGTAGCCTTTGCAGTAGCTTCATCGATGTTACCTACCAAATAAAAGGCTTGTTCAGGAAGACCATCTAATTCTCCGGAAAGGATCAATTTAAACCCTCTAATGGTTTCTGCTAGACCAACGTATTTCCCCGTGGAACCGGTAAATACTTCTGCGACGAAAAAGGGTTGTGATAAGAAACGCTCAATTTTTCGTGCTCTTGCTACAGTTAAGCGATCCTCTTCGGATAATTCGTCCAACCCAAGGATAGCTATAATGTCTTGAAGTTCTTTGTAACGTTGTAAAGTTTGTTTAACTCTTTGTGCAGTTTCATAATGTTCCTCACCAACGATTCGAGGTTGTAGCATAGTTGATGTTGAATCTAAAGGATCG